CCCTGCTGCGCAAAAATGGGATATGCATTTGAAATAGATGCTCGAGTTATTACATATATCATGATCGATACATAAATGGATCGAGTCATCTGTTCTTTTACCCAAGAGAAAGTCTTTCTATTTTGTCTATTTTGCATGGTCCAATCATTAATCCCGGAATTTCTACAATAAATTCGATAGGTAGCTAGTAGAATTCCCTATCCACAAGTTTGCCATTGTATTGATTGTACTGAAAGAATTGTACTGGTGGAATATAGTATGAATACCTTGAATTGAAAAGGTAGGAGTATAAATAATAAGTAAGATTTAAAATGATTTCTTTATACACGAAGAAAAATCCTGATTTGATTGATATCAAGAGATCTAATGAATTCTTCATTCATTCATTGAATGATAAATTACTACAAGCGAAGGAGATACACGATTTAAAAAATGGAAGATCCAATATTTCACAATTGTATCTAGAATCACTGGAAAAGTGGAAACAAGACCAGATATAATCTGATCATTCTGAGCTAATCCAAAATCGTTGTAGATCGAACCAATCATTAGTTCCCAACCATGGGTCGAGTGAAATCCGATCCATAAATCAGTAACTAAAAGAATCGAAAAAGCTTTGATTGTGTCACTTAAGTTATAGAGAAATTCCTGAATCCAAGAATTTAGAATGAAAAGTTCTTCATTACCCAGAACAAAATAACCACTTAGAATAGCGAAACAGATTAGATTTGTCGAGAAATGCAAAATGATATGGAAATGAGATTCATTGTGTCTTTGGACCAATTGTATCGTTTCCTTGTGCATTCCTATACGAAGCCTTTGCATATGTGTCTCCGAGTACTCCTTTATCATCTCGTCCAACAGGAATAGTTCTTCTAATTCCAGAAATCTTTCTAAAACATTTCTCTCTTGAATATCATTCAAAAGGATTTCGGATTGCCTGGTATTCCACCAATTAAGCACCCAAGTTTCTAGACATTTCTTAAATGAGAGAGAAACCCACCAGGGCAAAAAGAGTATAGACACAAGATATGGGAGGGAAGCCGATGCTTTCTTTTTTTTCATTCTGTATCTGTGATGTGAATTGTTAATGAACCTGTTTCATTCGTCGATTCTATCTGAGATTTCTATGAAGCACGAGTTCTATAACAAGAGCCTATAACTCTAACAAGAACAAGGTATCGAACCTATGGATCTTTTCCTATTTTTGTTTTTGTGTAAGAATTGAGTCTTTGGATCTAGAATAGAACATAGAAGAAGGGCCCTTTTCGAACGAAAAAGAAAAAAGAAGTAAATATTATTTCCATATTCCAGAGATCTCAATTAGGCAAATTGGAACCGATTTCATCTTTATTTCTTCCTTTCGATGAAGACTCGAAAAACCCGCTTGAATTAACAAATATTACTTGATTTGGATTTCAAGACGAACCCTACCGGATCCTTTAATTCTTTTATTTCGAATCCGAAAGATTTCACTGTCTAACCGCAGCGCGGGGATAGGGTATCAATTCAAAATCTGGGGCCTGAAAAGAGGAATTATGTTTTACGAAAACAAAAGACATGTTAGGATATTTGATGAATCTATACTTATTAGACCCTTTACTAGTATAAAAGTTTTACTAGTATAAAAGAGTGAAGCTGGACGCCATGCGTATGCGTATACAAAATAGTTTTTGTGTACAAATAAAAGAGTTTCTATTCTCCTTAATATATTTGATTAGTTATATTAGATTTTATCATAATTGTTCCATATACGTCCTCCTGCTTTTGACTTTTGAGATGTATAATGTATATGGACTGCTGCCTCAACGGAACGGGGAAATAGAAGATAGCATCTTTTGCTGGAATGAACATTTTGAAGAAGCTTCAGTTGTCTTAAAAATATAATTAGTAAGTTCATTCTCTCATGCTGAGATTTATTCTTCAGTTCATTTCAAAATACTTCGATGGGTACGCGCAAGAAATAGGCCAATTCGGCAGCTTTTTGTTCAATTTCTCGTGGAGTCAAATTTTCATCAGTACGAGTCAAGGGAATGGCTCCTTGGCCCCTGATTTCCATATAAAGGACACGACGAGGAAAAAGACCCTCTCTCGCCTCCATTCTGATTGATTGGATATCTTTCAGAAAGAAACGAAGGAAGATGCGACGATTTATTCCAGGAAATCCCCAACGAAAAAGGCACATTATCCCTTCTTTTCTATCGAATCGGTCATAACCACTACCTACATTCCATGAGATTGTGCACCACAAATAAGAACTAATGAAGAGACCTGCGATCCCATAGAAAGACATCACGATCCCTTGTGGGAAAAAAAGAATTTGCTGAGACGGAAATACGGATATCAGATTTCTACCAAGATAACTGGAAGTTCCAACCACTAAGAATCCTAGTGAACCTAAAAGAAGGATACAGGCCCAGCAAAAATTACTTGTTTTTCGAGACCCCGTTATAAGTTCTATCCATATATGTTCTGATCGCCAGTTCATACTATACTAGATCCAGTTGCATTCGATTGGAATTGAGAGAATAACCCAAATGGATTTGACTCGACTTTTCTTGCTTGATCCCGAAGTAACTTTCATCAACTAGCAGTATTCCGACGGGAACCATTAGGAATAATTGGTTAGATACATTGAGTTTATATTTCAAAGATTTTCAAAAAAGATTTGCTGATCATTTTGAATTTAATCATTTAATTGATTAAGCCGCATATACATGCATTAATGCGTATATTATGCATCGGCATACATAACAACTCTTCGATTTGTTTTCGGAAAGGCCACATATCGTATATCCTACCATATTACATTAAAAAAGGATCTGTATGATGATCCAGTGTTGAAATAAATTGATGAGATTTGGTCCCATCGTATTTAGACAATCTTATTTCTTTGGACATAAAGAGATAAAGAAGCCATTGCGATTGCCGGAAAGACTAGGCCCACTAAAGGAACAAAAATAGAGGGAAAGTTCAAATCTATCATAGAATGGGCACCTCGATTTCATATTTGTACCTATTTCTAAATTATAATTAGAAAGATATCTTATGATAAGTCTATCTATTAGAAAGAATATGAAGATAATCTTAATATGAAGTACTTAATAATCAATAAATGCAACGAATGTAGAACTAAATGAAGTGTACCTATTCCTCTTTCTACACGAATATGTATAAGAATCCACTTTCAAAAATTGGATTCTTCTTATCCCATTTTTATCTTCTTTCTATCCTTTCTTTCAAAACACCTTTTTTGTTTTGAAAGAAAGGATAGAAAGAGTTTCTTATGAGTTCGCGACTTTAACCAATCTTATCCAACAAACAGGGATTCCTAGTGAAAAACGGGGATTCTCGGTAAATAGAAAGAACTTCTATCTTCTTCTTATTCTCATTCTTTCTCATTCTATATTCTTATATTCTTTGTTATTTGAATATTTCTATTTGATTTATTTGATTTGAGATTTCTTCTTCATTTTTATTTAAGATTTTATTTTTATTTTTTCGATATTTTTTTTATCTATTTTTCGATGAATATGTCAAAAGGACGGAGAAAATTCTTTTTATTTCCCGGATTTATCGGAAGGAGAAAGAAACTCTTTTTTATCTTGTCGATAGAGGGATGCTTCTTCCTAATCAGGAAGAGAGGTAGAATAAAAGAAGGATCCAGGGCAAAAAGTAATTATCCAAAACTTCTGACTCTTACTACACTTATGACTGATGTCCCCAAAGAAAACGCCATCTTCTTAGTTTTGTTTTCTTTATTACAATGAACTAAATGCTTATTCGCTATAAATAAAAATAACTGAAGCTAGTGCTACACTTCCATTTTAAAATCTTTTTATTAATCTTGATTCAAGGGAAGGAAACCATGTAGCTGAAATAACTCATTCAGAACACCTTTTAAAGGATTACGTGGTACGATTGGGTCGAATAAGCCCTTATGGAATAAATACTCAGCCGCTTGTGAACCGTCGGGTACTGTCTTTTTCAATGTTTGTTCAATTACTCTTTTCCCCGCAAACGCAATGTAGGCATTAGGTTCAGCAATAATGATATCTCCCAACATACCAAAACTTGCTGTAACTCCGCCAGTTGTAGGAGATGTAAGGATTGATACATAGAATAACTTTTTATTTGATTGATAATCATATGAAGCAGAAGATATTTTAGCCATTTGCATCAAGCTCAAACTCCCTTCTTGCATGCGTGCTCCTCCAGAAGCACACACAATAATGACAGGTAGAGATCGATTGGTAGCATACTCGATCAAACGGGTGATTTTCTCACCTACTACGGATCCCATACTACCTCCCATAAACTGAAAATCCATAACTCCAATTGCTATGGGAATACTATTTAGTTGACCTACGCCCGTTTGAACAGCTTCAGTTAAACCCGTTTTTCTTTGATAAAAATGGATGCGATCTCTATAAGGTTCCTCCTCTGAATGAAATTCAATGGGGTTGATAGAGACCATATCTTCATCCATAGGCTCCCAAGTGCCAGGATCAATAAAAAGTTCGATTCTATCTGAACTACTCATTTTCAAATGATATCCGCAGTGTTCGCAAATATTCATTTTTGACCTAAAAAATTTTTTATAATTTAATCCATAACAATTCTCGCATTGAACCCATAACTGTCTGTATTTTGTATTTATATCGAAATCATTAGATCCTCCTCTTCTATTGAAATAACTGCTACTAGTTTTGATACTAGAATTTCCACTTTCAATACTACTTATACTTTCCGTACAAATGAAACTATAAATGTAACTGCCGATACCACTGTAAATGTCACTATTAAGACTGATTTCAAAACGAAGATAACTATCAATGCAACTATTAATGTGATTATTCCAATTAGATTGAGTATCATACATGGAATAATAATAGTAGTAATTGCTACTCTTAGACTCACTATTCAAATAACTAGAAAAAAGAATCTCTAGTTCAAGTTCACTCAAAAAAGAACTAGCATTGTCAATATCAAAAATCTGA